TTTTGAAATTTTGAATCTAGGGACATAGCTCTTAAAAAGGAAATAAACTTTTTTAAGTAGAACATTGGTATTAGGTGGGTTTTGGTAATTGAGAATTAAGTAAATTATTAGAGTCTAATTTTATCTTACTATCCTTTAGCTGTTTAATTATCTTGTTTTTGGGGTTTGCCAGGATAAGAATGCAGTCAAGTAATTTTGGATATGTAAGGGGGGTAGGGGGGTTTGCGGATAAAAACCTAAATACTAGAAAGAATACGTGTGTGTGTGCGTATGCGTATGCGTATGCGTATACGCAACCGGGAAATGAGGCTTAAAAAAAAATATGTCCTGTAACCATTAATTAATATACACCTTTTGGTGCGTATGCGTATGCGTATACGTGTGCGTATGCGTATGCGTATGCGTATGCGTATGCGTATACGTGTGCGTGTACGTGTGCGTATGCGTATGCGTATGCGTATGCGTATGCGTATGCGTATACGTGTGCGGGAAATGAGGCTTAAAAAAAAACGTGTGCGTGTACGTGTGCGTATGCGTATGCGTATGCGTATACGTGTACGTGTACGTGTACGTGTGCGTATGCGTATGCGTATGCGTATACGTGTACGTGTACGTGTGCGTGTACGTGTGCTTAAAAAAAAATATGTCCTGTAACCATTAATTAATATACACCTTTTGGTAAGCATGCTCGAATTCCATTTGCATGTTGGGTCTGGCTTCAATTATATTGACTGTATTAAGGTTGGTAACCCAGTTGAATCAGGCACCCCGAAAATTAAAAAATACCAAATGCATGACACCACAGTTATGTGTGAGCATGGGCTGATTAGTCATTAGTCCATCGAGATGTCTTATTTAAGGGGAATGAATGGGCGAGTTTAGATGAGATGGCCCTGAAGAAAGAACCAGATGCCAGGTATAGCTCAAGAATAGAAACCCCCACGATCGATGGGCCCGGAGCGAGAAGAGGGGCGTAAAGTGGAAGGGTTGATGGTTTCTCGAAGCTTGGTGATGATAGAAAGATAATGGAGATGATATGCATGTTGGTGAGGATAAGGGTGAAAAGTTAGGTCGTTAAGGGTGAGATGTAAGGGAATAGGGCTCTAGCAAGGATAGTTAATACTTGCTTATATGCTTGTGGAATATAGGTTAATGTACGATTATACATAGGGATATGTGTTATATATAGGTATGGTTATATATATGTATGATGGGGTATGGGGTAGTACAATTTATGCACGATATACATAGCGGCGGTGATAAGCAGGAAATAGTTTAAGTAGAATATCAGCTTTGGGTGTTGATGGTAGGGCTTGTGCCTTTTTCCTGAAGTCCTAGGGAAAGTTGATTTCCGTTTGTGGTTTACAAGACCACTGTAATACCTATACTACTGGGACTAGTAAATTAGGTTTAACAATTAAAGTTTGAGTAGGTGATTTTCAATAAGGCTGGCGATGGGTATGATTATTAGGATTAAAGTAAAATAAAGGATGGAGGCTAGTTGACCAATAATAATGTATGGGTGTTCGACTGGTTGGCCTCCAATTCATGTTAGTGTTAAGAGATCAGCTACTAAGATTCAGAATAAACATTGACTAATTGGGCGGAATATTAGGCTTCGTTGTTTAGATGTATGGAGTAGGGGGAGGATAAGTAGGATCAAGATTGAAAGTACAAGGGCTAGTACACCTCCAAGTTTGTTGGGGATAGATCGGAGGATTGCGTACGCAAATAGGAAGTACCATTCTGGTTTAATATGTGGAGGGGTGTTTAGTGGGTTTGCAGGAGTGTAGTTGTCTGGGTCTCCTAATAGGTCTGGTGAGAATAGTACCAGTGAGAGAAGTAAGATGAAGATGGCGATTACGCCTAGAAAGTCTTTAATGGTATAGTAGGGGTGGAAGGGGATTTTGTCGCAGTCTGAGACCAGTCCTGTGGGATTATTTGATCCAGATTCGTGGAGGAATAGTAAGTGGACTATAGCTAGGGCTGCAATAATAAAGGGGAGAATAAAGTGAAAGGCGAAGAATCGGGTAAGGGTAGCTTTGTCAACGGAGAAGCCACCTCAGATTCATTCTACCAAAGTTGTGCCGATGTAGGGGATAGCTGATAGAAGGTTAGTGATTACTGTGGCCCCTCAGAAGGATATTTGGCCTCATGGTAGGACATAGCCTATGAAGGCGGTGGCTATTGTTACAAATAAGAGGATTACACCAATGTTTCATGTTTCGAAAAATAAGTATGAGCCGTAGTAGATTCCTCGTCCTACATGAATAAATAGACAGATGAAAAATAGAGATGCTCCGTTTGCATGAAGATATCGGATTAGCCACCCGTAGTTGACGTCTCGGCAGATGTGAGTGACTGATGAGAAGGCTGTAAGAGTGTCAGAAGTATAGTGTATTGCTAGAAATAAGCCTGTGACAATTTGAATACCTAGGCATAGGCCTAATAGAGAGCCAAAGTTCCATCAAGATGAGATATTAGATGGTGCTGGGAGGTCCATGAAAGAGTGGTTTATAATTTTTAGTAGAGGGTGAGTTTTGCGAATGTTGGTCATTAAGTTCCTGTAGTTGAAGTACAACAATGATTTTTCATGTCATTAGTCGTGGTTTGAGGCCATGCGGGAATAGGTATGATGTATTCAGTGTATTTGTTGAGTGTAGTATTTGTATTAGGGGTGGTGGGTGTTTCTTCAAAGCCGTCACCAATTTTTGGGGGTTTAGGGTTAATTGTAAGTGGTGGACTTGGGTGTGGAATTATTGTTAGTTCAGGTGGGTCTTTTTTGGGTCTGATAGTGTTTTTAGTTTATTTAGGGGGGATATTGGTTGTATTTGGGTATACTACAGCAATAGCAACGGAGGAGTATCCTGAGGGGTGGGGTGCTAGTAATGTAGTTTTAGGGGGAGTGTTAATAGGAGTATTTGTTGAGTTTATGATAATATTGTGGGTGTTGATGGGGTCTGGTGATGTATCATTGAGTGAGATTAGTGGTAGTTTAGTTGAGTGTGGTTTTGGTGGTGGATTGGTTCGTGGGGATTATGTTGGTAGTTCTTTCTTGTATGGGTATGGGGGTTGGTTGTTAATGATTAGTGTATGGGTGCTATTTATTAGTATCTTTATTGTAATTGAGATTGTTCGTGGGATTAGATTATGATAATAGTACAAAGGGTGATTGTAATTAAGAAGGAGAGGAAATATAATTTAAGTTGACCTTTTTGATTTGAAGTCATTAGGGAAGCGGTTTTTTGCATGTTTGCAATATTTTTTGGGAGAATTTTTTCAAGTCAGAGAAGGTCGAGGATAATAGAGGATAGATTTAGACTAGTGTTCAGGGTTAGGTGTGTTGGGGCTCGATGGGTGGTAGTGGGGAAAAAGCCTAGGAGATTAGAGAATTTGTAGGTTGCAGTGGGTGGGTTGAGTTTAAGGTTTGTGGTGAATGAGCTAAGTTCTAGGGCTAAGATGAAACCGAGGATTGTAACTGTGATTGCTGCTATTTTCAAGTGTATAGGTATTGTTAGATCAGGAATTGAGGTAGAGGGAATAAGGTTTGATATGAGGAAACCTGCTGCAATACTTCCTAGTGCTAATCGTTTAATAGGGTTGATGAGTTTAGGATTATTTTCATTAGATGTAATGAGTGAAGGATATCGGGGCTGGCCTAAGAATACAAAGTAGATAATGCGTGTGCTGTATACAGCTGTTATTGAAGTTGCTATAAGTGTTATTAATAGGGCTCAGGCGTTTGTGTAAGATATATTTGCTGATTCAATAATTAAATCCTTAGAGTAGAATCCTGTGAGGAAAGGTATACCTGTGAGAGCAAGGCTCCCAATAGTAAGTGCTGAGGTAGTAAATGGGAGTGATTTATATAATCCTCCTATTTTACGGATATCTTGTTCGTCATTAAGGCTGTGAATGATTGATCCGGAGCATATAAATAATATTGCTTTGAAGAATGCATGAGTACAAATGTGAAGGAATGCTAGGTTTGGTTGGTTAATTCCAATAGTTACTATTATTAGGCCTAGTTGGCTTGAGGTTGAGAATGCAATAATTTTTTTAATGTCGTTTTGGGTAAGAGCGCATATTGCTGTAAAAAGGGTGGTTATAGCGCCTAGACATAGGATGAGGGTTTGAATTAGAGGGTTGGATTGGATGAGGGGGTGAAATCGAATGAGTAGAAATACCCCAGCTACAACTATTGTGCTTGAGTGAAGTAGAGCCGAAACTGGTGTTGGGCCTTCTATGGCTGATGGGAGTCATGGGTGAAGGCCAAATTGAGCTGATTTTCCTGTTGCTGCTAAGAGGAGACCTAGAAGGGGTAGATTGTCTGAGTTAGGGTAGGTGAGGATTTGTTGTATATCCCAGGAGTTAGTATTGGAGAGGAATCATACTATTGATAGGACGAAGCCGATGTCTCCAATTCGATTATATAAAATGGCCTGAAGGGCTGCGGTGTTGGCATCAGTTCGCCCGTACCATCAACCGATTAGAAGGAAAGATATAATTCCTACTCCTTCTCAGCCGATGAATAATTGGAAGAGGTTATTGGCAGTAACTAAGATTATTATGGTTACTAGAAAAAGTAGTAGATATTTTAAGAATCGGTTGATATGTGGATCTGAGTGTATATATCAAAGTGAGAATTCTGCAATTGATCATGTTACGTAGAGTGCGATTGGTATAAACATAAGTGAGTAGTAATCTATTTTAAAGCTTAGTGTGAGTTTTAGAGTTTGAATAGTAACTCAATGTCAGTTGGAGATTACAGCTTCTTGATTATAAAGCAATAGGGTAATAATTGGTAGGGTACTTGTTAGGAATGCATATTGAACAGCTATCTTTACGTAGTTAGGGTAACTAGTTTTATTATAGGTTGGGGTAAATGATATAATTAGAGGTAATAGAAGGATGAGTAATGTCACTAGGAAAGAGGTATGAAGCAGGTTAATTACTTTTATTTGGAGTTGCACCAATTTTTTGGTTCCTAAGACCAACGGATTACTTCTATCCTTTAAAAGTTAAGAAAGCCATATGATTAAATATGGTATAAAGAGTTAGCAGTTCTTTTTTCTTTCTCGGTAGGTAAGAAGGGTTACGCTTCTTTTTCTAGTTTCACAGACTAGTGTTTTTATTAAACTATACTTACAGTAGGTTATTCCGAGGATAATGGCTGGGTTAATAGAGAGTAAAAGTAGAGGGAGCAGGTGAAGGGCTATTAGTGCGTTTTCTCGAGTATAAGATGATTTTATGGTAGTGGTGTGATAGGTGGCTTTACCTCGTTGAGTTATAATTAGTATGTAGAGGGAGTATAAAGCTGTGATAAGCATATTTAATCCTAGTAGAATAATTGTTAGGTTGGATCATGAGAATGAGGAAGTAATGACGATTAGTTCTCCGATTAGGTTGATGGATGGTGGGAGGGCTAGGTTGGCCAAGCTGGCTAGCATTCATCATAGGGCTATTAGGGGGAAGATTGTTTGTAGTCCTCGAGCTAGGATTATAGTTCGACTGTGGATACGTTCGTAATTTGAGTTTGCGAGGCAAAATAATGCGGAGGATGTTAATCCATGTGCTACTATTAGGGCAGTAGCTCCTATGAAACTTCAAGGGGTTTGAATTATTACGGCTAAGATTACTAAGGCCATGTGACTGACTGACGAATAGGCAATTAGTGATTTTAGGTCTGTTTGGCGTAGGCAGATCGAGCTTGTTATAATTATTCCTCATAGTGATAATAAGATGAAGGGGTATGCTATTGTTTTGGTCACGGGTTCAAGGATTAGTGTCATTCGTATCATTCCGTAGCCTCCTAGTTTTAGTAGGATGGCAGCTAGAACTATAGAGCCTGCGATAGGGGCTTCTACATGAGCTTTAGGGAGTCACAGATGCAATCCGTAGAGCGGTATTTTAACTATAAAGGCTATTATGCAAGCAAGTCAAAGAAGGTTTGAAGATCAGGATATGTTGAGTGGCTCTGCCCAGTATTGTAGAATTATGATGTTTAGGGATCCAAGTGTTTTTTGTAGTGAAATTAGTGCAACCAGCAGTGGCAGGGAACCGAGTAGGGTGTAAAAGAGGAAATATGTTCCTGCGTTTAGCCGTTCTGTCTGATTTCCTCATCGGGTGATAATAATAAGTGTTGGGATGAGGGTAGCTTCAAACATAATATAAAAGAGGATTAGTTCTGAGGCCGAGAATGTTATGATTAAGAGCAGTTGGAGGATGACTAGTATAGAGATAAAAGTTTTTTTTCGGTTAATTGGCTCAGAGGCTAGATGATGTTGACTAGCTATAAGTATGAGTGGCAGTAGTCAGGAAGTTAGGATTAAAAGTGGGGCTGAGAGAGCGTCAGAGAAAAACAGGGTAGAGTGAGTGGTAAAAGGTTCAGAATGAAGGGTGAGTAGGGAGAGGGAGATGAGGCTAATGAGGAAGCTGTGCATTGTTAGGTTAATTCAAATAAATTTATCTTTTGATAATCATGTTAGTGGTAGGAGTATTGTTGTGGGGACTATAATTTTTAGCATTGTAGTAAGTTTAGGTTATGAACGTAGTCTATTCCATAAGTATTGGACACTATGACTAAAAGAGATAGGCCAATTGCAGCTTCACATGCTGCGAATACTAATAAGGTGATTGGTAGAATAGTTATTAAGGTGAAATTTATGTTGAGAGATAGGGTGGTGGCTAGAATAAATAAAGATAGTATTATACCTTCAAGGCACAAAAGTGAGGATATTATGTGTGATCGGTAGAGTAGTAGGCCCAGTAGGGAAATGAAAAATGCTATGGTAATATTTAGGTGAAGAATAGACATAGATTGGTAATTATGATAAATTCATAATTTAATGAGTCGAAATCATTTGTTTTAATTAAACTAATTACCAATTCGGTTCATTCGAGGCCCTTTTGAATTCATTCGTATGCTAGGCCTAGGGCTAGGGTACTGATTAGTGCAAGGGTTATGTAGAGTGTGAGGTTAAGATTAGTTGCTTGGGTGGCTCATGGAAGAGGTAGGAGAAGGGCGATTTCAAGGTCGAATAGGAGAAAAGTAATTGCTACCAGGAAGAATTTTATGGAAAATGGGAGTCGTGCAGATCCTATAGGGTCGAATCCACATTCATAGGGGGTGGTTTTTTCAGCATATATATTAAACTGGGGAATTCAAAATGCGATTATGACTAGAATAAATGCGATTAGTAGGCTGGTGCTGAGGGATAGGAGAATATTTATTACTCTTTTTCAGGTTTAGGCTGAAGCTAGTTGATTGGAAGTCGACTGTACTTGTTATACTAAAAGAGTATGATCCTCATCAATAGATTGATACATATAAGAAAAGTCAGACTACATCTACGAAGTGTCAATATCAGGCGGCGGCTTCAAATCCAAAATGATGATTGGATGTAAAGTGAAATTTTAGTTGGCGGAAGAAACATACGGTTAGGAATGTTGATCCAATAATAACATGTAATCCATGAAATCCTGTAGCTATAAAGAATGTAGATCCATATACTCCGTCAGAGATAGTGAAGGAGGTTTCATAATACTCTGATGCTTGTAGTAGGGTAAAATAAACACCTAAGGCAATAGTGAGAAATAGGGCTTGGATTATGTGATGTCGATTTCCTTCTATTAGGCTATGGTGTGCTCAGGTGATGGTTACTCCTGAAGCTAGGAGAATTGCAGTATTAAGGAGTGGGATTTCAAGGGGGTTCAGTGGTGTAATACCAACTGGTGGTCAACAGCTCCCTAGCTCGTGAGTTGGGGCTAAGCTAGAGTGGTAGAAAGCTCAGAAAAATCCTGCGAAAAAGAATACTTCTGAAATGATAAATAAGATTATACCATATCGAAGCCCTTTTTGGACAATAGGGGTATGGTGGCCCTGGAATGTGCTTTCTCGGATAATATCCCGTCATCACTGATATATTGTTAGGGTATTAGCTATTAGTCCGATGGTTAGGAGTAAAATGGAGTTGTAGTGGAATCATATAACTAGGCCGGATGTTATTAGTAATGCTGAAAGGGCTCCTGTTAGTGGTCATGGGCTTGGGTTTACTATGTGATAAGCATGGGCTTGGTGGGTCATTAAGTGTTGTCGTGTAGGTATAGGCTCACTAGTAGTGTAAAAACATAGGCTTGAATTAAGGCTACTGCAAATTCTAAAATGGTAAGAAGAACTAAAATGATAAATGTGATAGTGGCTGTGGGTGTGCTAATGGACAATAGTACTAGGGTGGCTCCTCCGATCAGATGGATAAGTAAATGGCCTGCGGTAATATTAGCGGTGAGTCGGACAGCCAGTGCTATTGGTTGAATGAATAGGCTAATAGTTTCAATGATGATGAGTATTGGGATTAGAGGGATAGGGGTACCTTGTGGTAGAAAGTGGGCTAAAGAGGATTTAGTTTTGTGTCGGAAACCTAGAATGACAGCTCCTGCTCATAACGGGATTGCTATTCCTAGATTTATTGATAGTTGGGTAGTTGGAGTAAATGTATGTGGTAGTAAGCCTAACAGGTTTGTAGAGCCAATAAATAAGATTAATGAAATTAGTATAAGGGATCATGTTCGGCCTTTAATAGTTTGCATTATTATTATTTGTTTAAGAATCAGGTTGACTAGCCATTGTTGGATTGTAGTTCAGCGATTATTGATTAGGCGATTTGGGTGGGGAAATAAAATACTTGGGAAGGCAATTAGTAGAACTACGATGGGTAGTCCTGCTAGGGTTGGGGTAATAAATGAGGCAAATAGATTTTCGTTCATTTTGTTTCTCAAGGATTAGGGGTTGAGTCTGATTTAAGAGTTTTGGGTGAGGGGTCATGATAATAGGTGAATTTTGTTAAAATTATTTGGAAAAGGATGAATAAAGTTACTAACATAGATAGGATTGTAATAAATCAGGGCGAGGTGTCAAGTTGTGGCATGGTCATTAAGGGGGAGATTAAAATCCCCGTCTTTAACTTAAAAGGTTAATGCTGCAGTAGCTTCTTAATGATTTATAGAGCGGAGGATCAGTTATCAAAATATTTTAGAGGTACGATTTCTAGTACAATGGGCATAAAACTGTGATTAGAGCCGCAGATTTCTGAGCATTGGCCGTAATAAAGGCCAGGGCGTGAGGAGGATAAAGTAGCTTGATTCAATCGACCGGGGATAGCATCTGTTTTTATTCCTAGTGCGGGTATAGCTCATGAGTGGAGGACGTCTTCTGATGAGACTAATATTCGAATAGGGATATCTATGGGTAGCACGAGTCGGTTATCAACTTCTAATAGGCGTAGACCACCTGGGATAAGTTCATTAGTGGGGATTATGTATGAATCAAAGCTTAAATCCGTGTAATCTGTGTATTCATAACTTCAGTATCACTGATGACCTATCGTTTTTACAGTTATAGCAGGGTTGTTGATTTCGTCTATTATGTAAAGGATTCGTAGGGAGGGGAGAGCAATTAGGATAAGGATGGCTGCTGGTAAGATAGTTCAGATGGTTTCTACTTCTTGAGCGTCTATTGTACTAGTATGAGTAAGTTTAGTAGTAAGTATGGCAGAGATAAGATACAGGACAAGGGAGCTGATTAAGAACACGATTATTAGGGTATGATCATGAAAGTGTATTAGTTCTTCTATAATAGGTGATGAAGCGTCTTGGAACCCTAGTTCAAATGGGTATGCCATAGAGACATATAAAGGTTAGTTTATATTTTAACTTTGACAAAGTTATGTAATAGTTATACTAATATCTCTATGAAGAAAGTCGTAATGGATACGTGGTTGGCTTGAAACCAATTATTGGGGGTTCGATTCCTTCCTTTCTTGTTAAGATTTAATATAAGTAGGTTCTTCGAATGTATGATAAGGAGGAGGACACCCGTTAATTCATTCAATGTTAGTTGTGGTAAGTTCGACTATTTGAACTTCTCGTTTTGAAGCAAAGGCTTCTCATACGATAAATACTATAAGAATAACAGCTACTATTGAGATAAAGGATCCTGTGGATGATACGGTGTTTCATAGTGTATAAGCATCAGGATAATCTGAGTATCGACGTGGTATACCTGAAAGTCCTAGAAAGTGTTGAGGGAAAAATGTGAGATTAACCCCGACGAATATGATAGCAAATTGAATTTTTGCTCAAGTGGAGTTTAGTGTATAGCCGGTGAATAGGGGGAATCAGTGTACTAACCCACCTATAATGGCGAATACTGCTCCTATAGATAAAACATAGTGGAAGTGAGCAACTACGTAATAAGTATCATGAAGTACAATGTCTAAGGAAGAGTTAGCTAAGACAATGCCTGTTAAACCCCCTACTGTAAATAGGAAAATGAAGCCAAGGGCTCATAGTATAGCTGGTGATCATTTAATATTACCTCCATGCAAAGTGGCCAGTCAGCTAAATACTTTAACTCCTGTAGGGATGGCAATAATTATTGTTGCAGAGGTAAAATAAGCTCGGGTGTCAACGTCTATTCCGACGGTGAACATATGATGGGCTCAGACAATAAAGCCTAGGAATCCGATTGATATTATGGCTCAAACTATTCCTATATAACCAAATGGTTCTTTTTTCCCTGAGTAATAAGTAACAATATGAGAAATTATTCCAAACCCTGGAAGAATGAGAATATACACCTCTGGATGACCGAAGAATCAGAATAAGTGTTGATAAAGGATTGGATCTCCTCCTCCCGCTGGGTCAAAGAAGGTGGTGTTTAGGTTACGGTCTGTTAATAATATTGTAATTCCTGCGGCTAGTACTGGGAGGGATAATAATAGTAAAACTGCGGTAATTAGTACAGATCATACGAATAGTGGTGTTTGGTATTGGGTTATAGCAGGGGGTTTCATGTTAATGATAGTAGTAATAAAATTAATGGCTCCTAGGATAGATGATACACCTGCTAGATGCAGGGAGAAAATTGTTATGTCTACTGATGCTCCTGCATGAGCTAGGTTACCAGCTAGTGGCGGGTAAACTGTTCAGCCTGTGCCTGCACCAGCTTCTACTACAGATGAGGCTATTAAGAGGAGGAAAGAAGGGGGGAGAAGTCAAAAGCTTATATTATTTATGCGAGGGAAGGCTATATCAGGTGCTCCGATTATTAATGGCACAAGTCAGTTGCCAAAGCCCCCAATTATGATAGGCATTACCATAAAGAAAATTATTACGAAAGCATGGGCTGTTACGATCACATTGTAGATCTGATCATCACCTATAAGGGCTCCTGGTTGTCCAAGTTCAGCTCGGATAAGAATGCTAAGTGCAGTTCCTACTATTCCAGCCCAAACCCCAAAGATTAGATATAATGTGCCGATGTCTTTATGGTTAGTTGAGAACAGTCAGCGGTTGATGAACATAGGTAAAATGGCTGAGTAAAGCATTAGACTGTAAATCTAAAGACGAGATGTTGAGTCTCTTTTACCAAGCTCTGTAGTGTATTCATGTCGAATTGCAAATTCGAAGAAGCAGCTTCAATTCTGCCGGGGCTTCTCCCGCCTTTTTTCCCCCTTTTTTGCAAAGGCGGGAGAAGTAGATTGAAGCCAGTTGATTAAGGTATTTAGCTGTTAACTAAAAGTTCGTAAGATATAAGCTTACCAATCTAGAAGGGCTTAGCTTAATTGAAAGTGTCTGTTTTGCATACAGGAGATGTTAGATGAGGTCTGGCAGTCCTTATTGCAGGGGTTAAGAAATTCAGCTTACTTAGAGCTTTGAAGGCTCTTGGTCTTTGTTTAACCTAAACCCCTATTCGAAAATTAGGATTATGGAGGTAAGGGGGAGGAGTATTGTTGATATTACAGCTAGTGTAGATAGGAGCGGTAGATTAGTCTGTTTATTGAATAATAGGTTGAGTTTGGTATTGTTTGAGGTTGGAAATATGGTTAAGGCTGTTGAATAGGCTAGGCGCATGTAAAAGTAGAGGTTAAGTAGTGCTATGATGGCTATTGTTAGGGGAAGAATGAGGTTGTTATTTTTAATTATTTCTTGAATAATTAGCCATTTTGGTGCAAATCCTGTAAAAGGAGGGAGTCCGCCTGTTGATATAAGGGATGTGAGGAGAATTATTATGATGATAGGAGCTTTGTTTCAACCAGTAGCTAAGGCGGTCAGGGTTGTTGATTGATTAATTATGAGAGTCATGAATAAAGTAAAGGTAAGAATAATATAAATGGATAAGTTAAGTAATGTGATAGCTGGGTTAAAAATGATAATGGCAGTTATTCAGCCTATATGAGCAATTGATGAATAGGCTATGATTTTTCGCAGGAGGGTTTGATTTAGACCGCCTCAGCCTCCTACTGCAATTGAGATAACAGCGGCGCTTATTAAGATGTTGTGGTTTATGGACGGGGCAGTTTGGTATAGGATTGATATTGGGGCTAGTTTTTGTCATGTTAGTAGGATAGTTCCAGTCAATAGGGAAGAGCTTTGAAGAACTTCTGGAACCCAGAAATGAAAGGGGGCTATGCCTAATTTTATGAGAATGGCAGTCAGTATTAGTAACGAGGCAAATGAGTTATTTAGGTTTAATAATGATCATTGCCCTGAGTCTATGAAATTAATTATGGCGGCTATTATTAAAAGCATTGAAGCGGAAGCTTGGGTAAGGAAATATTTTGTAGCGCCTTCAATTGATCGCGGGTTGTGGGGGTTAATAATGAGGGGGATGATAGCAAACAGGTTTATTTCTAGTCCTAATCATGCTGTTAACCAGTGTGAGCTTAATATAGTTAATAAGGATCCTGAGATTAGGGTAATACCAATAAGTGAGGTAGTTAATGGATTTATTAGTACGGGAAGGGTTAAAACCAACATTTTCGGGGTATGGGCCCGATAGCTTTTTTAGCTGACCTTACTATAGAATGTGGTGTAGTGGTAGCACGAAGAATTTTGATTTCTTAGGTTTAGGTTCAAGTCCTAAAGTTCTAGAAATAAGAGGGTTTAAACCTCTTTGTTTTACTCTATCAAAGTAACTCTTTAATCAGACATATTTCTAAAATTGAGGGGGGATGCAGGCTAGTGAAATAGGAAATGATGTAAATAGTATACATAGGGCTAGGGTAAGAGGTAAGAAGTTTTTTCATAGAAGGTGTATTAGTTGATCATATCGGAATCGAGGGTATGAGGCTCGGATTCATAGGAAGCAAGTGGTTAAAATTATAGTTTTGATTATAAAATTAATTGAGAAATATTCAGGCATAAGCGGGTGATAGCTAGGGCATAGAAATAGGGCGGTAGTTAGGGCATTTATTATGATAATGTTAGCGTATTCAGCTAGGAAAAATAGGGCGAAGGGTCCTGCTGCGTACTCTACGTTATATCCTGAAACTAATTCTGATTCGCCTTCTGTAAGATCAAATGGGGCTCGGTTAGTTTCTGCTAATGTAGAAATAAACCATATTATGGCTAGGGGTCATAGAGGAAATAGGAGTCAAATAAATTCTTGAGTAGTAATAAGGCTAGACAGGGTAAATGATCCGCTAATAACAATAATTGGAAGTAGAATTATGGCTAGAGAAACTTCATAGGAAATGGTTTGGGCAACTGCACGTAGTGCTCCAATCAATGCATATTTTGAATTTGAGGCTCAGCCTGATCATAAGAGGGAGTATACTGCGAGGCTAGATATAGCTAGTATGAATAATAATCCTAAATTTATATTGATCAGGGGGACTGGTAAAGGTAAAGGGGTTCATATGGTCAGTGCAATGGTGAGAGCTAGAATTGGGGCTAAGATAAAGAGGGAGATAGATGATGTGGAGGGGTATAGGGGCTCTTTAATAAAAAGTTTAATTGCGTCAGCAATCGGTTGTAGGAGACCGTATGGTCCTACAATGTTAGGGCCTTTACGTAGTTGCATATACCCTAGGATCTTGCGTTCAATTAGTGTAAGGAAAGCTACTGCCAGGAGAATTGGAACTAGGAGGCATAGGAGGTTAATTATGAACATTGTTAAGAAGAGGAGTTGAACCTCTGATTATAAAAGCTTAAGTTTTATGCAATTACCGGGCTCTGCCACCTTAACGTGCCCTGGTCTTGGGCTATAATATCTTGTGTTTATTAATTAAGATTATTTCATAAGTTTAATCTGAAGCGCTTTTGTAAGTGGGCTTCACTTCTCTGATCCTTTCGTACTAGGAGAAGTTGGTTATAGATAGAAACCGACCTGGATTACTCCGGTCTGAACTCAGATCACGTAGGACTTTAATCGTTGAACAAACGAACCCTTAATAGCTGCTGCACCATTAGGATGTCCTGATCCAACATCGAGGTCGTAAACCCTATTGTCGATATGGACTCTAAAATAGGATTGCGCTGTTATCCCTAGGGTAACTTGTTCCGTTGATCAATATATTGGGTCAATTGAATTTTAAGCTTAGATTAGTTAAATCATAGCAGAATATTACTCGGAGGTTGTTTTTTACTCCGAGGTCACCCCAACCAAAATTTTTTATCTAGAGAGATGTGTAGTATACCTGTCGGATTAATAGTGAGACTTTAGATAAATAAATTAAAGCTCCATAGGGTCTTCTCGTCTTATATTTCTATCTCCGCCTCTTCACGGAGAGGTCAATTTCACTGATTGGAATGAGGAGACAGTTAAACTCTCGTCTTGCCATTCATACAAGTCCTTAATTAAAGAACAAATGATTATGCTACCTTTGCACGGTCAGAGTACCGCGGCCGTTTAACTAATGTCACTGGGCAGGCAGTGCCTCTAATACTAGTAATGCTAGAGGTGATGTTTTTGGTAAACAGGCGGAGTTAATGTTTGCCGAGTTCCTTCTCTTTCTTTTAATCTTTCCGTGTCGCGCTCCTGTGTCGGATTAACGATCAAGTTAATAGGGGATCTATATGTGGGTTATGACTGTTAGGTCGTTAATTATCAGTGGGCATCCGTTCTGATATAAACTTGCGCGCGGAGAAATAATTCTTGTTACTCATACTAGCATTATTTCTTCTATTTTATAATAGAATAGTCCAATATTAGGTAAGGGAGGTTGGTGATTATTATTGGGATTAATAGTTGAAAGATATATTGAGCTTTAACGCTTTCTTAATTGATGGCTGCTTTTAGGCCAACTATGTAAATTCATTCTTCTTACTCTCCTTCATAGGTTGTATCCTTTTTCAATAGAGCTGTCCCCCTATTGAATTACTCTAAAGCTTACATTACAATTTATGATTTTATAGGCAGTGCTTTAGGATGAACTTAGATTCTTTTTTTGGACAACCAGCTATCTCCAGGCTCGGTTGGCTTTTCACCTCTACTCATAAATCATCTCACTATTTTGCCACATAGAAGAGTGCATTCTGACAATTGTTCATGAGTAGCTCGTCTGGTTTCGGGGGTGTTGGCTAATAAGATCTTTTTGTCAACTGTTTTCTAGCTAATCCATTATGCAAAAGGTAGGAGGGGTAATCTCTGCTGTTTTTTACTTTTAGAAATCTTTCATCTTTCCCTTACGGTACTATCTCTATTGCTCCAGGGTTATATTTCTATCTCCTATACTATATTAAGTGAATGTTTTATTTTAGGGTTATAATGTAGTTTAGTTTGGTGGGGAGTGGGCTAGGTCTAGTTCAAAGCGGTCATTATAATGAAATCTTCTGGGTGTAAGCCAGGTGCTTTAGTTAAGCTACACTTTGAATATTCCAAGCACACTTTCCAGTATGCTTACCTTGTTACGACTTGTCTCCTCTTATGTTTATGTTAGTGTAATAGGATTATTAGTCTTAAACACTTGAGGAGGGTGACGGGCGGTGTGTGCGTGCTTCATAGCCAAGTTCAGTCAGGCTCTCTATTCCTGGCTTACTTCTAAATCCTCCTTTATCTAATAGTTTCATATGTGAGTCCGTGTGTTCTTATGTAGAAAATGTAGCCCATTGTTTCCCATCACATGGGTTACACCTTGACCTAACGTTTTTGTGGGTGCGTTTAAGCTTACTATTATTCCTTATAAGGGTTTGCTGAAGATGGCGGTATATAGACTGATTTAGCAAGTGATGGTGGGGTTTATCGGGGTTTATCGATTACGCAACAGGCTCCTCTAGGGGGTATAAAGCACCGCCAAGTCCTTTGAGTTTTAAGCAGTGGCTTGTAGTTCTCTGGCGGATATTTTTGTTATTAATTATCAAAGTTTACGGCTAAGCATAGTGGGGTATCTAATCCCAGTTTGTATCTTAGCTATCGTGGGTTCACTATAAGTAAAGTTACATTAATAGTCTATTTACCGTAGATCTTTAGCTTTTTACAGCTGAGAGCTAGTTTAACTTTATTAATATTGGTGAGTGTTTAACCACACTTTACGCCGTTTAATTATTAATTTGGGTCAATCGTATGACCGCGGTGGCTGGCACGAGATTGACCAACCCTAATCAGCATAACTTAGTCAAACTTTCGTTTATTGCTTAATTTTTGCTACTGCTGTATCCCGTGGGGGTGTGGCTGAGCAAGATGTCTTGAGCTACCGTTGGTGTGCTTGATATCGGCTCCTTTGGGATCGTTCAAGGTGGACGAGTATGAGGGCATTTTCACTGGTTGGCGGATACTTGCATGTATAATCTTACTGACAATTAATAATAAGGCCAGGACCAAACCTTTGTGTTTATGGAANATGTGGGCATTTTCACTGGTTGGCGGATACTTGCATGTATAATCTTACTGACAATTAATAATAAGGCCAGGACCAAACCTTTGTGTTTATGGAGTAAGGCTACTCATCTAGGCATTTTCAGTGCCTTGCTTTATTAGTTAAGCTACATTAAC